GAAATTAGTATTTGAAATGAAAAATTTCTAAAAAGAAATCTTTCGACATGATTCCGTATAAATTGCCAATTCTTGGTCATTGAGATTCATGGTAATTCGGAGTAATATTTAGGTATAGATATTACCTCCTTTTTCTCCTTTCAAACAAATTGCAATGATTGAAGTTTTTCTATTTGGAATCGTGTTAGGTCTAATTCCTGTTACTTTGGCTGGATTATTCGTAACTGCATATTTACAATATAGGCGCGGTGATCAGTCGGACCTTTGATTAATTACTATCTCTTTCTCTTTTTTTGATTGACCTCCTCCTACTTTATTTAATACAAAGGAGGTCAAATTAAAATATTAAAATTGTGGTTCAAGTTAGTGAAGCTCTTTCAGTCTAATTGGATCTAAGAAAAATAAGGACGAAATCACGCTCTGTAGGATTTGAACCTACGACATCGGGTTTTGGAGACCCGCGTTCTACCGAACTGAACTAAGAGCGCTTTCTTATCAGAAAAGACAAGGCTGTAAAGACACTTTTTTTAACCCCAATACATCTTTGAATGAACAATTATATATGTTCAATTTGAATCGATTTCAATGAATCCCTCGTTACTGCTCAACGGAGAAGTAATAGGTAGGGATGACAGGATTTGAACCTGTGACATTTTGTACCCAAAACAAACGCGCTACCAAGCTGCGCTACATCCCTTCAATTGGTCTACAGTGTCATTGTAGAGAATTCCTATCTTGTTTTCCACACCATTATTTCCTCGATTGATATTCTATGGGCATTTCGTTTTTTTGGTCCTATTTAATATTAATATTTTAATATAATTTAATATTTTAATAGAATTTAAATTTCTTTAATAATAGTAAAATAATAGTAAATAGTAAAAGACTTATATACGTATGAAATACGGAACGTAACCTATTGTAAAAAGAAATGAGTAGTTTTCGGGAATGCTCGGGAAGAGGGGAACGTTTTTTTATGTTTTAAGAAAAAAATATTATATTATTCGCCGGATAGTTGTACATTGAAATTTCAATTAGGTATTACGTGTACAAGGTTCTTAACTGCATATGCATCTGATCATATATGTATTACTATTTTCTATTACAATAAATACAATAAAATAGATTTTTTATTACAAAAAAAGAAGGAAGGAGATTTTTCAATGCGAGATCTAAAAACTTATCTTTCCGTGGCACCGGTATTAAGTACTCTATGGTTCGGGTCTTTAGCGGGTCTATTGATAGAGATCAATCGTTTTTTCCCAGATGCGTTGACATTCCCTTTTTTTAATTCTAGTTATTGACACGGTAACAAATAACGAAAATTCGAGACACAATTAACTATTTGTGACTAATCCTTCGCCCCCCTTTCTCTTTTTTCCCTTTAGAATAAGAGGGAGGAAAGAGAAAAAAGTGGATTCAACAGCCTCGAGACTTGGGTTCAAGTTTGAATTAAATAAATTGAATTCAAAAATTTAAATAGGGGTGTAGGTAGAATAAACAACGTGGGGTCTAGATCTAGGACAAGACTCTTCTCTTATACAAGGACAGGGTACTTAAATGCAAATGAACTACTGTGATTTGAAATATAGTTTATAAATCATTCTTTTTTATTTTTTATATTGATTGCAGCGAAATTTTTCATAATTGGAGTTTAAGTTAGTAACTTCTATTTTTTCCTTCCTTTCTTCTTCGTTTCGGATCGAAAATAGAAGAGTTGAGTAAATCAAAAATCAAAGGGGGATTCATCATGGCCAAGAGGAAAGATGTCCGAATAACGGTTATTTTGGAATGTACTAGTTGTGTTCGAAACGATGTTAATAAGGTATCAACAGGGATTTCCAGATATATTACGGAAAAGAATCGGCATAACACGCCTAATCGACTGGAATTGAGAAAATTCTGTCCATATTGTTATAAACATACGATTCATGGGGAGATAAAGAAATAGATCGAATAGAGCACATTTATAGAACCCTTCCAAGAAAGGCGAAAAAAGGCATTATAATATATATAACATAGTTAAATATAAACAAACCAAATCCTATTTATTCTAATGCATTTTAGATCCGATCGAAATAGGATTTTCGGGAGAAGTAATAAACTAAACAAACCATGGATAAATCTAAGCGACCTTTTCTTAAATCCAAGCGATCTTTTCGTAGGCGTTTGCCCCCGATCCAATCGGGGGATCGAATTGATTATAGAAACATGAGTTTAATTAGTCGATTTATTAGCGAACAAGGAAAAATATTATCTAGACGGGTGAATAGATTGACCTTGAAACAACAACGATTAATTACTATTGCTATAAAACAAGCTCGTATTTTATCTTTGTTACCTTTTCTTAATAATGAGAAACAATTTGAAAGAACAGAGTCGACCGCCAGAACTGCGGGTTTTCGAGCCAGAAATAAATAGGCTTACTCTTTCTTGACTTGAATCAAAATTCCAATCCGAACTCAAAGGCGGATTAATGTTTTGTTCGAAAAAAATGAAAAATGCAAATTTGATTATCGTGTCGTAAGAAAAAAAAGAATCGGGTAAGAATAAATATTTATTTGAGCGTGTTTATTCATTTTTACTACCTTTTTTATATTTATTTATCATTTTGAATCTACCCTCCCGGAGTTTATTCTCCGGGGAACTTCGTTTAAATTATTCCGGTGGATTCTTTACAATAGACTTCTTTTATGATCTCATTGGAAATCATATAAATACAATTTTTATTTGATATAGCTAATTGTGCAAGTATTTTACGATTAAGAAGCACCTGTTTCTTATATAGGTCGTGTATTAATCTACTATAACTATAGGATACTCCTATTTCACGAATTGCCGCGTTTATTCGAGTAATCCACAAACGTCGAAAATGTCTCTTTTGCCTATCCCTATCCCGATGAGACGAAACCAAAGCTCTTATTCTCTGTTGAGTAATTGTTCGAGTAAGTCTTGAATGAGCCCCTCGAAAGCTTGATGCAAATAAACGAATTTTTTTTCTACGTCTCCGAGCTACATATCCCCGTCTAATTCTGGTCATTGAATAAATGAAACTTTGACGAATAACTAATATATTTCCTTTTTTCAGTTATTCTTTTTCCCCCTCCTAGTCTATTAATAACAAAGCTTTTTTCCAATGTATAAATTAAAAATTCCAATGGCTTTGGCTACTATAACCTTCCCGACCACTATTTTTATTTTTTTAGCCATTTCACTTCGAAAAAATAAATTTTATTTTACTAAGTATCAAAATAGAATAAATGAAAAAAACTGGATAAAGAAATAGCGGCTTCCTTCGTTTCTATGGTAACTTCTTAAACGGTGAGGTTTTCTCTATACACCGGAGCCTTTACTTCATTTAATCACTGTTATTGGTAACTTGTATAGTTAACGTTCTTTGGCTCTACCCATGAATTATACAGTAATAGTTCTTTCACGATTAGATCTACTTACACAGTAACGGCATTTAATTATGAAAGTTGGCTGGGTAGCTAACCCTGTTAGTCCGTTCTTGCAAGAGGGAACCTAAGTTTTTAAGTAAGATTTCCTCCGCTTAATGGATAACCATTTGCTACCAATGGAGAATTGCTTCTCATCTTAAATTGAGGTGATTGGATTTGCACCAACGGAAACCATAAATTTAATACACAATAGAATTGATAGATTATCTTTTTTTTTAGATACTGAATTGAATGGACTTCTTTTTCTATTCTATCCTATTCGACGGTACTAATTATTGAGACTGGAAAGGGTTTTCTTTCTTTTATCCCAGCTCATGATCTGAACGAGTCGCACATACACCCTAGTACACGTTCCTCGACGCTGAGGGCATCCCCGAAGCGCGGGGGATTTTGTGACATTTCTGATTGGCTGTCTTGTATTTCTGATAAGTTGTTTAATAGTTGGCATCTTGAATCATATCCTATACCTATAATGGGCTGGTTTAGATCAATCCTAACCTGATGATTATGAATTATACTTCTATTTCATTTCTAGTAAATTCGGCAAAAAGATAAAATCTTAAATCGAGGATTTACGCGAAAAAATCCGGGCTATTTTCACTCAACCACCGCTACAAGATCAACAATTCCATAAGCTTGGGCTTCTGTTGCTGACATAAAAACATCTCTTTCCATGTCTTCCGAGACAACCCATAAGGGTTTGTCCGTTCTTTGTACATAAACCCTTGTGAGAGTTTCACGCAGTTTGAGCAGCTCTTCCGCTTCCAGGATAAATTCTCCCGTTTGTGCCTCATAAAAAGAACTAGCAGGTTGATGAATCATTACCCTGATGGTATAACAAAAGGGGGTTCCTCCATTTTGCATGATGAAGATAAAAGAAAGATAAAGAATATAAAGAATAAAAAAAGACAGAATTGAACAACCGTACGGGCATCTTTTATGCATTGCATACGGCTCTATAATTGACCCTTACCTTGCATCAAAAAAAAAATAGGATCTATCAGACCCAGATCGGTAAATGATCAAATTACCACCCTTCCTTTCATAGGAGTTCCAAAATACTATGATGGTTCCGTTGCTTTATATATTTCTTATTAGATTCTTATTTGGTTTATCTGTGATTCAGCAATCCCAAAGTTGTTTTTTGTAAAAAAAAAGGAAAAAAGAATCTTGTTTTTTTATTTTCGAACTCTTTCAGAACAAAACTAAGCCCCGGTGTGAAAATAAAAAAGTTTGTGACGCTAAACTGGAATTTTCAATATACAAAATAGGAAATACCTTTTATCTCATACTACTATCTCGATATATAATCTAATGTTTTGAAAAAACAATAAAAAGTTTTTCTTTTGATATCGAATTAAAGGTGCCATGCTATTATTACTTAATATTCATATGGCGAAGGCATAGTCGTCTTTTTTCTCTCAAATAAAAACCTCATTGGCGCCAAGCGTGAGGGAATGCTAGACGTTTGGTAATTTCTCCTCCGGCCAAGATAAAAGATCCCATTGAAGCGGCTAATCCCATGCATATTGTCTGTAC